TTGACATAATAGAAGTAAGTGGATCAATTAAGTAGCCGAATTCTAAAGAAAAATCATTAGTGATGATCCAAGACCATACATATTGATAGATAGAACTGCTATTTATTTGCTGAATAGACAGATCAATCGAAAAAATCATGACTATACTTAACAATAAAATACTATGAAAGGACCACATACGACGAAGATTTTTTGTTGCCGTGGGAAAAAGAAGAAGTCCCACCCCTATTAACATAGGAACTGGAAGTGGAACGAAGGGTATTATCCATGCATATTGATATGTCTGTTCCATAAAAAATAAAAGGTTTTTTATTCTTAATTAAGTGTTTCCGATTCACCGGATCTTATCTCTTTTGAAAGGAGTCAATAAAAAAATCAAGATATGTACTAACTTAAATAGAATTTTCTAATTTTATATTCTTACTTATTGTTTATTGTGAGTCTTTCTTAAATACTTCAACTATTCAAATCAAGAAGTTACAATTGGTCAAATGATATAACTAAAGTACTCGTAAAACGTGAATACTTAGTTAGTCACTAATATATTTATGAAGATACCGAAAATGAAAAATTCAATGATTATTAAAAAATTTCTAGTCATAGAGCAAGTATAAAGAATTACACTAAAAATACTAATATGAATCATAGGATTAGATTAACTAAGATCACTAACCTGGCCTAATGAAATAAGAACTCGCTATTTTAGTTAGTTTATTCAAAATAATGAACTAGTTCATTATGGAATTGATTGATTTATTTCCAGTCTAATAAAATAAAAAACATTAAAGATTAAAGTTTTTCAGTAAGCAACAAGGGTGGGGTTCTTAACCCTTTCGATGTATTTTAGTACATGTAAATTAAATGTAGAACGACGAAAATAGGCAGAAATAGAAATGTAGGGTCTTTTTGATTCTTTATGTTATAGAGTTCAACCAATTTAATTGCTAGGGCACGGCATATTCTATAGATTTGAATAAGAAAGAGAAATAAAAGTATCAATATCAATCAATACAAATTTTTCTTTCTTACGAATATTGTATGGACTAGAAAAACCATTTTCTTTTTGAAAAAAAAAATCATATATCCTCTTCTTCTAGTAATATTTTATGCAATTTTCACATATCTTTCACCTATCTACATTTATATGAAAATAATATTATCTAGAGAATAAAAAGAACAATTCGTTTTGAACAATAGATGTCTTTCACATCCAACTATAATAATGAGTAACCTCTTCATTTTTAAATGGCAGTTCCAAAAAAACGTACTTCTATATCAAAAAAGCGTATTCGTAAAAATATTTGGAAACGGAAGGGATATTGGGCAGCGTTAAAAGCTTTTTCGTTAGGGAAATCTCTTTTGACCGGAAATTCAAAAAGTTTTTTTGTGCGACAAACAAATAAGTAATAAAACGTTGGAATAATCTGAATTGATTTGACTCGAAAAAAAGGTCCATTTCATAATTAAAAATGAACAATTTACATTACCTATTGTTATTATTGTTGGGCTAATCAATATGAAATGGACCTTTCTTTTCTCCTATGATATAGGAATAAGAATTCTTCTGTTTAATGAATTCTACAACTAATACTTTTTTTGTTTGAAAAAAGAATAAAGACAGGAGGTTTTAACCCTCTTTTAGTATGTTTTTTCATTTCCAAGGTGGGGAGTTTTATTTTCCCCATCGAACTATTTGTTACAATTCCAATAATAAATAAGAAAATTCTTTTTTCTCTCTATATCATATCTATAGAAGAGCAAATAGAAAATCTTTAGCTAAGTTAAAATTAATGAATTGTTGATACTAATTGATTCCATTTTTAAAACTTTTTGTGTAACTTTCGGACTTCTTAATTTCCTTTCTCTAAATTATTAGATAGATCTCCCATATATCTTTCGCTTTCAACCCAATCAAAAAAGCCGTTAGCTTAGTTAGGATATTGTGTACGAAAAATGTGTCATTTTAAAATAATTCAAACAAAATGGGGTCTATTTTGTAAAAATGCATTTTTTTGAGTTCGATCGCGGTAGAATTATCTAGTTACAAGAGTTCAATCTCAGGAAAGCATAACCTACACGAAAGTCTTAAATTAATTTAATAAACTGACACCCTAAATGAAAATAATGAACCTTCAAATCCCTATTTGAATGAATTTGGATTTATCAGTTTAAATCTTTCCTAAAAAACATTGCATTGAATTTACTCCTCCAATCTCGACGATTGAATATGAATAGGCTATTATGAGTTCGAGCAAGCCGCTATGGTGAAATCGGTAGACACGCTGCTCTTAGGAAGCAGTGCTAAAGCATCTCGGTTCGAGTCCGAGTAGCGGCATGCCATCTTCGAGAAGAGATACAATAGATCATATAATGAATTCAGTTCCCAATTTTAATTTCTTAATTAAGATTAAGGGATTCAAGATTTTTATGATATTTTTAACTTTAGAGCATATATTAACTCATATTTCTTTTTCGATGGTTTCAATTGTAATTACAATTC